AAAAAAAAAATTCGACATATTTTATTTATTATTATATTATTATGATTATGAGAATCAATCTTACTGCTTCTGGTCTTAGAGTTTCCATTATTATGAAAATCCATCCTACTGCTTCTGGTCCTGAAGTTTCCGCACTTGAAAAAACGAACCTAGGGCATATCGCTCAAATCATTGGCCCAGTGCTAGATGTAGCTTTTCCTCCGGGGAAGATGCCTAATATTTACAACGCTTTGGTAATTAAGGGTCGAGATAGTATCGGCCAACAAAGTAATGTAACTTGTGAAGTACAGCAATTATTAGGAAATAATCGAGTTCGAGCTGTAGCTATGAGTGCTACAGAGGGGTTAACGCGAGGAATGGAAGTGATTGACACAGGAGCTCCTCTAAATGTTCCAGTCGGCGGGGCAACTCTAGGCCGAATTTTCAATGTGCTCGGAGAACCCATTGACGAATTAGGTCCTGTAGATACTCGCACAACATCTTCTATTCATAGATCTGCGCCTGCCTTTATACAGTTAGATACAAAATTATCTATTTTTGAAACAGGAATTAAAGTCGTAGATCTTTTAGCCCCTTATCGCCGTGGAGGAAAAATCGGGCTTTTCGGAGGAGCTGGGGTAGGTAAAACAGTACTCATTATGGAATTAATCAACAATATTGCGAAAGCTCATGGGGGTGTATCCGTATTTGGCGGAGTAGGTGAACGTACTCGTGAAGGAAATGATCTTTACATGGAAATGAAAGAATCTGGAGTAATTAATGAAAAAAATATTACAGAATCAAAAGTTGCCCTAGTCTATGGTCAGATGAATGAACCGCCGGGAGCTCGTATGAGAGTTGGTTTGACCGCCTTATCTATGGCGGAATATTTCCGAGATGTTAATAAACAAGACGTACTTCTATTTATCGACAATATCTTCCGTTTCGTCCAAGCAGGGTCTGAAGTATCCGCCTTATTGGGTAGAATGCCTTCTGCTGTGGGTTATCAACCCACTCTTAGTACCGAAATGGGTTCTTTACAAGAAAGAATTACTTCTACCAAAACGGGGTCTATAACTTCTATTCAAGCGGTTTATGTACCTGCGGACGATTTGACTGACCCTGCTCCTGCCACGACATTTGCACATTTAGATGCTACTACTGTATTATCAAGAGGATTGGCTGCTAAAGGTATCTATCCGGCAGTAGATCCTTTAGATTCAACGTCAACTATGCTACAACCTCAGATTGTTGGTAGCGAACATTATAAAACTGCGCAAAGCGTTAAGCAAACTTTACAACGTTACAAAGAACTTCAGGACATTATAGCTATCCTTGGGTTAGATGAATTATCCGAAGAGGATCGCTTAACTGTAGCAAGAGCACGAAAAATTGAGCGTTTCTTATCACAACCCTTTTTCGTAGCCGAAGTCTTTACCGGTTCTCCGGGAAAATATGTCGGTTTAGCAGAAACAATTAGAGGGTTTCAATTGATCCTTTCCGGAGAATTAGATAGTCTTCCCGAGCAGGCCTTTTATTTAGTAGGTAATATTGATGAAGCTACTGCGAAGGCTATGAACTTAGAAATGGAGAACAACTTAAAGAAATGATCTTAAATCTTTGTGTACTGACCCCGAATCGAATTGTTTGGGATTCCGAAGTGAAAGAAATCATTTTATCCACAAATAGTGGGCAAATTGGCATATTACCAAATCACACGCCTATTGCCACAGCCGTCGATATCGGTATTTTGAGAATACGCCTTAACGACCAATGGTTAAAGATAGCTCTGATGGGGGGTTGTGCTAGAATAGGCAATAATGAGATCACTGTTTTAGTAAATGATGCGGAGAAGGGTAGTGACATTGATCCACAAGAAGCTCAGCAAACTCTTGAAATAGCAAAAGCTAGCTTGAGAAAAGCTGAGGGCAAGAGACAAATAATTGAGGCAAATCTAGCTCTCAGACGAGCTAGGGCACGAGTAGAGGCCATCAACGCGATTTCGTAACTATAACTAATTAGCAGAGAATCAAAAGAGCTTCCGTATATACGGAAGCTCTTTTGATTCTCTGCTAATTGAATAGAATCATAATCATAATATAGAATCCGATTCTAATACAACGGAAATTTTCCATTTTTTCAATTCAAAAATGAAATAGAGAAATGAAATGGAAAAGATAAAAAATCAATAAAAAGAAAATAATATGAGTAGAAAAACTTATTAAATACTATGGATTTAAATACTATGGATTCTGATATAGAATAAGTTCTACCTACTATTGGATTTGAACCAATGACTCCTGCCGTATGAAAGCAACACTCTAACCACTGAGTTAAGTAGGTCATTTATCATCATATATCATCATAAAGAGAACGAAATGTAACTTGTCACGTCGATGGATTATAAAGGGAATCTTTTTTATGTGCAATACCGACCCAGTAACTCAAAGAAATAGGATGTTGAATCATGTAATATTTCTCTTGACAAAAAATTCTCGGCATGATAGAATATGTATCACAA